TAATCCGTAAATTACATTTTTTTATACAATTTTTCTTTCAAAAGATATACTTCTTAGGTATGATTAATATTCTTCGGATCGACACACAAGTTTTTCTTGAATCAACAACAAAAAAAGTTAAAAAATACATTTACACTATTTATATTAAAGCAAATCCCGCAAGAATTGAGAAAAAAAAAAACACAAAAATTCACTTTATAAAGTCACTTTCTAATATTAGTAATATTAAAAAATATTCAAAGAACTTACCTTCTTTGTCACAAGCATATGTATTTTACAAATTATCAAAAACCCACGTTATTAACTTAAGATCTGTTCTTCAATATCACGGAACACCCGTTTTAAAGAAAAACGAACTAACGGGATATTTTAGAACACAAGGAATATTTAGTTCCGAATTAAAAAATAAAAAACTTCGTAATTCTAGACTGAATCAATGGAAAAATTGGTTAAGGGTTCATTATCAATATAATTTATCTAAAATTCAATGGTCTAAATTAGTAGCCCAAAAATGGCAAAATAGAGTTAATAAAGCCCCCCAAAAAGATTTAAACAAATGGTATTCATATGAAAAAGAAACTTATTCTCTATTACCAAATAAAAAAGAAAATTTTAAAAGACACTCTGAATATGACCTCTTCTCGTCTAAATCTATTAATTATGAAGCTAAGAGGAACTCCTACAGTTATGTATCATCATTACACGTAAACAATACCGAAGAGATTTCTTATAATTACAACATAGATAAACAAAAATTATTTGATGGGTTGGCAATTATACTTCTCAAGAATTATCTAGGAAAAGATGCTATTATGGCTAAAAATCCGGATAGAAAATATGCGGATTGGAAAATTATCCATTTTAGTGTTAGAAAGAAGCTCACTAGTGAGGCTTGGATCCATAGCACCAGTAATAAACAGACTAGTCACGATCAAAAAGTTGATAAAATGTATAAGAAATATCCTTTTTATCTCACAATTCATGAAGACATCAACCCCTTCAATAAAAAACAATTTGGTTGGATGGGAATGAATGAAGAAATACAAAGCAAGGCCATATCCGATTTTGAACTTTGGTTCTTCCCAGAAGTTATGTTACTTTATAATTCATATAAAATAAAACCCTGGGTCATACCCATAAAATTACTTTTTTTTTTTTTTCAGGGAAATGCACCGATTAGTACAAATAAAAACATCAATGAAAAAAAATATATTGAAGAAGATTATGCGGGATCAGTCATAAAAAATCATACAAATAAAAAGCAAAACACAAGCGCTACAGAAACAGAATTAGATTTTTTCCTACAAAATAATTTGCTTATTCAATTTAGAAATGATTCTTTTTTTAATCAACAACTAATCAATAATATCAAGGTATATTGTCTCCTGCTTAGACTGAGAAGCCCGCGAAAAGTTTTTATATCCTCTCTGCAACGAGGCGAAATGCTTTTCAATATAATGCTGAGTCACAAGGATGTCCATATTCCCGAATTGGTGAAAGGAGGGGGGGTTAGCATCGAACCGGTTCGTCTGTCTGTCAAAACGAATGGACAATTTATTAGATATCAAAGCATAAGTATTTCGTTGGTTCATAAGAATAAAGATCGCATTAATCAAAGATATGGTGATAAAAATAATTTTTTTAAATCCCTTATAAGACATCAAAAAATAACTGGAAATAGAGATAAAAACGATTATGCTTTGCTCGTTCCCGAAAATATTTTATCACCTAGACGTCGGAGAGAATTGAGAATTGTAATTTCATTCAATTCAAGAAAAGGGAAGGGTGCGGGTCTAAATCCCATACTTTGGGATGGAACGAACGTAAAAAACTGTGTTAAATTTTTGGATACAAGCCCAAGTCTTGATATAGATAAAAATAAATTAAAAAAATTAAAGTTCTTTCTGTGGCCCACTTATCGATTAGAAGATTTAGCTTGTATGAATCGCTATTGGTTTGATACCACTAATAGCAGTAGTTTCGGTGTGTTAAGGCTACATATGTATCCACAATATCAATATCCACAATTTTAAAATAGACGACGATAAATTTTTGCTAGATATCAGATATCAGGTAACATATCTAATATTTCAAAGCAAACTAATACATACATGTAGTATCTTACATTCCATGATAATTCGATCTATAAATAAAAAAATCAACGGAATTTTTTTTTGAGAAAATTAAGAGTAGATAACTTAATTTAGTATACCCGATTCAAATGGTTAGCATTATTCTTTTTTATTATTTCTGATCAGTAAAATTAACAATAAAAAAATATCTTTAAACAATAAAAGGGGGAGCAATTTACGTTTTATGGTAAAAAATTCATTCATTTCAGTTTTTTTCCAAGAAAAAAAAGAAGAAAACCCGGGGTCTGTTGAATTTCAAGTATTAAGTTTCACTAATAAGATACGACGACTTACTTCACATTTGGAATTGCACAGAAAAGACTATTTATCTCAGAGAGGTTTACGTAAAATTCTGGGAAAACGTCAACGATTACTAGCTTATTTGTCAAAGAAAAATCGAGTACGTTATAAAGAATTAATTGGTCGGTTGGAAATTCGTGAGCCAAAAACTCACTAATTTTAATTTAAAAGAACTTTAATTATTTGATGTTCGATCTTGAATTTTTATTATTTTCGACAATTCGTGGAAGAATCAATCGGGGAAAAACCTATGAATGTACCAGCTACAAAAAAAGACCTCATGATAGTAAATATGGGTCCTCAGCACCCATCAATGCATGGTGTTCTTCGACTCATCATTACTCTAGATGGTGAAGATGTTATTGACTGTGAACCAATATTGGGTTATTTACACAGAGGAATGGAAAAAATAGCAGAAAACCGAACAATTATACAATATTTGCCTTATGTAACAAGGTGGGATTATTTAGCTACTATGTTCACAGAAGCGATAACCGTAAATGCACCAGAGCAGTTAGGAAATATTCAAGTACCGAAAAGAGCCAGCTATATCAGAGTAATTATGTTGGAGTTGAGTCGTATAGCTTCTCATTTGTTATGGCTCGGACCTTTTATGGCCGATATTGGGGCACAAACCCCTTTCTTCTATATTTTCAAAGAAAGAGAATTAGTATATGATCTATTCGAAGCTGCCACTGGTATGAGAATGATGCATAATTATTTTCGTATCGGAGGAGTCGCTGTTGATCTACCCCATGGCTGGATAGATAAATGTTTAGATTTCTGTGATTATTTTTTAACAGGGGTTGCTGAATATCAAAACCTTATTACACGAAATCCTATTTTTTTAGACCGAGTTGAGGGAGTAGGGATTATTAGCGAAGAGGAAGCAATAAATTGGGGTTTATCAGGACCAATGCTACGAGCTTCCGGAATAAAGTGGGATCTTCGTAAAGTTGATCATTATGAGTGTTATGACGAATTTAATTGGGAAATCAAATGGCAAAAAGAAGGGGATTCGTTAGCTCGTTATTTAGTACGAATCGGCGAAATGACGGAATCTATAAAAATTATTCAACAGGCTCTGGAAGGAATTCCAGGAGGGCCCTATGAGAATTTAGAAAACCGATGCTTTGATATAGTAAGGGATCCAAAATGGAATGATTTTGAATATCGATTCATTAGTAAAAAGCCTTCGCCCACTTTTGAATTGTCGAAACAAGAACTTTATGCGAGAATCGAAGCACCAAAGGGAGAGTTGGGCATTTTTTTGATAGGAGATCAAAGTGTTTTTCCTTGGCGATGGAAAATACGACCGCCAGGTTTTATCAATTTGCAAATTCTTCCTCAGTTAGTTAAAAGAATGAAATTGGCTGATATTATGACGATACTAGGTAGTATAGATATCATTATGGGAGAAGTTGACCGTTGAAATGATAATTGATCGAACAGAAATACAAGATATCAATTCTTTTTACAGATTGGAGTCTTTAAAGGAGATCTATGGGATCATATGGATGTTTATACCTATTTTGACTCTTGTATTGGGAATAACAATAGGTGTACTAGTAATTGTGTGGTTAGAAAGAGAACTATCCGCAGGGATACAACAACGTATTGGACCTGAATATGCCGGCCCTTTAGGAATTCTCCAAGCTATAGCAGATGGGACAAAACTACTTGTTAAAGAAAATATTATTCCATCTAGAGGAGATAGTGGTTTATTCAGTATCGGACCATCGGTAGCGGTCATATCAATTTTACTAAGTTATTCAGTAATTCCTTTCGGTTATCATTTTATCCTAGCTGATATAAATATCGGGGTTTTTTTATGGATCGCTATTTCAAGTATTGCTCCTATTGGACTTCTTATATCAGGATATGGATCAAATAATAAATATTCCTTTTTAGGTGGTTTACGAGCAGCTGCTCAATCCATTAGTTATGAAATACCATTAACTCTATGCGTGTTATCAATATCTCTACGTGTGACTCGTTGAGACATAAACTTTTGACTATTTCCGTTCTTTCGCGGAAAGCGTTGAATAGATAGTCTCCGTTTTTTGTTCATCGTTAGTGTTGATGAACTAAATCAGATAGTTCTCTGAGTGAAAAAAAACAGCTTATAAGTTTGCAGTAAGAAGTCGAGTCTCATTTCCTATGTACCAGGATTAAGCAAAAGTAAATATAAGCAGTAGAGACTGTTTACCCCAAGATTGGTTGGTTGGGCATCATGGCTTGAAGCGGGTTCACAAGATCAACTGTATGGGGTTTTCATTAGCGTTTGGCTATATTACCCGACTACCATAACAGGCGATTGGGCAAAAATGAGTGGATGGTTAGAAACACCAAATTACACAAGGGATTAGTAATAGAGATTATGTAAATTATACAAAGGGCCGTTTCCGCATAAAAGGAAGACCAATTGGGGCTTTACGTTAGTAGAAATGATCAGGTAGTACTCCCCATGATTCCGATCCAGAGTATGCTCCTATCCACCGATTAAAGAAATTACTATCAAGAACGAAATAATCCTTTACTTTTTTTGAATCCACTTTTTAGAAACAAGAATAGGAACGAAAAGGTAGAAAGACTGCAATTACAATAAAAAATGAATAAAAAAAGAGAGAGAAAGATCTTTATTCTTTAATTTATATAGAAAGCAAATTCTTGGCATTATTTATGAACTAATGTAATATCTAATTCTTTTTCGTAATTGAAAAAGCTGGGTTCAAATATCTATGAATATTTATAGAAGGAGTATTTTATTGAAGGTTTAAGTTATTACTCAAAAAAACATTCTAAATTATTAAAGGATGAGATCAATTCAGAAGTACTTTTTTTTGTTTTATTATAGCAGACAGAATTACATTGGTCTAATTCGGGACCTCTCAATAGATTTTTACTCGATCTAGAACATATCGCCATTAAAGAATGCCGATCCGGTCCTTAGATTTCTTTGTGGTCCTGGAGGAGCCGTATGAGGTGAAAATCTCATGTACGGTTCTGTAATAGCGATGGGAACAGTGATGTTATCACCGACTATAATTATCTAACAGTTCAAGTACAGTTGATATAGTTGAGGCACAGGCAAAATATGGGTTTTGGGGATGGAATTTGTGGCGTCAACCTATCGGGTTTATCGTTTTTATAATTTCCTCCCTAGCAGAATGTGAGAGATTACCCTTTGACTTACCAGAAGCAGAGGAAGAATTAGTAGCGGGTTATCAAACTGAATATTCTGGTATCAAATTTGGTTTATTTTATGTTGCTTCTTATCTAAATCTACTAGTTTCTTCATTGTTTGTAACAGTTCTTTACTTGGGTGGGTGGAATCTCTCTATTCCGTACATGTTTATTCCTGAACTATTTGAAATAAATAAAGTAGGTGGCGTCTTTGGAACCACAATTTTTCTCTTTATTACATTAGCTAAAACATATTTGTTCTTGTTTATTCCTATCACAACAAGATGGACTTTACCTAGGTTAAGAATGGACCAATTATTAAACCTTGGATGGAAATTTCTTTTACCTATTTCTCTAGGTAATCTATTATTAACAACTTCTTCCCAACTCCTTGCACTGTAAATACACTATCACGACCTGTCCCAAACAAGAGAAAAAAAAATTCGATATATTCACGATATGTTCCCCATGGTAACCGGGTTCATGAATTATGGTCAACAAACAGTCCGAGCTGCAAGATACATTGGTCAAAGTTTTATGATTACCTTATCGCACGCAAATCGTTTACCTGTAACTATTCAATATCCTTATGAAAAATTAATCACATCGGAACGTTTCCGCGGTCGAATCCACTTTGAATTTGATAAATGCATTGCTTGTGAAGTATGTGTTCGTGTATGTCCTATAGATTTACCTGTTGTGGATTGGAAATTGGAAACGAATATTAGAAAGAAACGATTGCTTAATTACAGTATTGATTTCGGAATCTGTATTTTTTGTGGTAATTGCGTTGAGTATTGTCCAACAAATTGTTTATCAATGACTGAAGAATATGAACTTTCTACTTATGATCGTCACGAATTGAATTATAATCAAATAGCTTTGGGTCGTTTACCAATGCCAGTAATTGACGATTACACAATTAGAACAATTTTGAATTCGCCTCAAAGAAAAAATACGTCAACCCCATGATTAAAAAATTTTAGTTTTATTTTTCCTTGGTCAATAACTACAATAGAAATCCCAATAATTAGTTGATGAGAATCGAGGCGTCATTTGGAGTTAAAATCGAGTGATATATCATCTATCAGTAATTTTTTTCACATATATAGCTCCCATTTTTAATTGATTATTCTGATAAAAAACGAGATTGATTCAATTATTGGATACACATCAATCCACACTCATTAGAATTTCTTAGCATTTAGAATTAAATTCATAAAAACATATCATAAAAAAATAGGGTCCATTTCCTGGTCAGGTCAATAAGATCATGAAAGATTTTTTATTTATTTCTTATTTTACATAAAATGGATTTACCCGGATCAATACATGATTTTCTTTTAGTCTTTCTAGGATTGGTTATTATATTAGGAGGTTTAGGGGTGGTATTACTTACTAATACAATTTATTCTGCCTTTTCATTGGGATTGGTTCTTGTTTGTATATCTTTATTATATATTTCATCAAACTCCCATTTTATAGCGGCCGCACAGCTCCTTATTTACGTGGGAGCTATAAATGTTTTAATCATATTTGCTGTGATGTTTATGAATGGTTCAGCATCTTACAACGATTTTACTCTTTGGACTGTTGGGGATGGGGTGACTGCGATGGTTTGTGCAAGTATTTTTGCTTCACTAATTACTATTATTACAGATACGTCATGGTACGGTATTATTTGGACTACAAGATCAAACCAGATTATAGAACAAGATTTTTTAAGTAATAGTCAACAAATTGGGATTCATTTATCAACAGATTTTTTCCTTCCATTTGAACTCATTTCCATAATTCTTTTAGTTGCTTTGATAGGTGCAATTGCTATGGCTCGTCAGTAATAAATCGTTCGAACTAGCATAGTAATAAAAATAAAACGTTG